CCATTAAACACAGTCTAAAAAAATGGATCAATCGTTGAATTCGTTTCAATTGAGAGATTAAATCCGGTATAAATATTAGAAAGGGCGTAAACCCCATCTTCGCAAACATGAATAGATATATCTTTATTTTACAATTTTTCACAAAAAAGATTTATGCGGAAGGATTTGTCTTTGATGAAAAGTTTTCTATTTTTAGAGTTCCATTTTTTAATAATTTTAATTCAATGTAGATACCTATCCAAAATAATATGAAGGACTCACTATTAACTCGGTTTTTTGGCCATAATCATTATGTAGGAGAGGTGGCCGAGTGGTTCAAGGCGTAGCATTGGAACTGCTATGTAGACTTTTGTTTACCGAGGGTTCGAATCCCTCTCTTTCCGTACTCTTCACCTAATTCACCAATGTTACTGACTGCAATGCATCAAATAAGAATGTATACTCCAACAGTTAGACCTTTCTTTTCTTTGATATCGATTATGTATTTCTAATCCAAATCTTCTGTGGTACGAAAAATACTGGGAAAAATGGACAAGGAATGAAAATCCCCTACCGATCTATGATACATGAATGAGATCAAAATCCCCAGATCAAACCCCTTACCTTACTTACCCCGGGTCCCTTTACTTAAGCCAAAATGGAGAGGTCAAAATTGTCCGAACCCTTGTTATTTTAGTTGGGGTTAAGTCTGACGAGAGTAATATTCTACAACTAGCAATTCATTTATTTTCAAACCGACCCATTTACTATCTATTATTTGATTGACGAATCCTTCATATTGGAATGGGTGAAGAGTCAAATGGTTTGGCAACTCCTCGCGGGGGGATGAATCAAGATAATTTTGAATCAGAGCCCTAGATTTTTGCTCATCCCTCACTGTAATAATATCTCGGGGTTTACAGCGATAACTTGGTATATCTACTATACGACCATTAACTAAAATATGTCTATGGTTAACTAATTGGCGGGCTTGAGGAATAGTCGAAGCCATACCCAATCGAAAAAGGATGTTATCCAAACGCATTTCAAGTAATTGTAGTAAAACCTGACCTGTTGATCCTTTGGCTTTTCCGGCGATACGAACGTATTTAAGTAATTGTTGTTCTGTAAGACCATAATGAAAGCGCAATTTTTGTTTTTCTTCTAAACGAATACGATATTGAGATTTTTTTCCGGGGCGCGATTGGTTTCTAAGATCGCTTCCGGCTCTAGGCTTTTTACTAGTTAGTCCCGGTAAAGCCCCCAGACGACGGATTTTTTTGAAACGAGGCCCTCTGTAACGTGACATAAAGACTCCTTATTTTTTATGAAATTTCATAAAACAAAATTAAAACTAAACTAAAATATGATAAATTAATCGAAATTTACTGAAGTATTGTATTACAAAGAATAATTAGAGGAATTGTATCAATATCCGGACCTTATTGTATATAAATAATTGTATTATATAAATTATAAATAAAAAGAATTTAAAATAATAATAAAAAAAATTCAGGGTTCTTTTCTTGATTGATTTGTTCTACAGAGACCGAACTCCTCCAATCCCATTTTTATTCATAATTGGAAGTTCCTACGAGATGATAGGGTGACCCTTGGGAAAAGGGAAAGAAGTTTTTCGCTTTGATTTCACATTATCAATTATGTAAAAAATAAAAAATCAAACAAACGGAGAAAAGCCGGCTATCGGAATCGAACCGATGACCATCGCATTACAAATGCGATGCTCTAACCTCTGAGCTAAGCGGGCTCACATAACATAAATTGTACACGTATACTAATTTAGTAAACTACTGAGATATTAACTGTTCATTCTTAGCTATTTCATAAGAAATATGATATATAGAAAAATATAAATATCAAAAAAAAATAAGGAAGAATAGAAAATAGAATTTTATAATTTCCAAACATATTGGATATTTGAATATTATAGAACATACCTATTAATATAGCGATATTATTAAATATCGCGATATTAAATTTTGATCTATTTCTCAAATATATGTTTATCAATAATAAATATCTTAATTAGCTTAATTAGATGGTAAGATTTTTTTTACTATTCTATGTTTACTATTTTTTATTACATAATTTTATTCTATTTCATATATATTTTATATATAGAAATATATATATTTCATTTTAATTTAATTTGAAAATATATTTTAATATTTCATTTTAAATAAAATCGAGTAATGGAATTAAGTTTAGAATCTTATTCTATTTCTATATTTATTGTATATTACAATCTTATAATATTATTATTTATAATATTATTATTTATTATATTATATATTTATTATATATAATATTTATTATATTTTATATTTATTATATATAATTCGAAATAATTTCATATTTAATTAATAAATAATTTGATTTTGAATTCTCTTCTAATTCTAAATTAACGGAATGGTTAGTTATAGCCATTTTATTAGTTTTAGTTATGGCTATTAATTGAATTTAAAATGAATAATACTCAAATCTTCCTTTTCGTTTTTTT